CTATCTTGTTAGATTATATTTCTATAAATTCTATAAAGTCAAAGTCTTATTAGTATACTAGAAAAAAGAAATATACCTATGCTCTTACTATAAGATAAAAAGATAAAGACTCTTAAGATATTAAGATAAGGCTTTTCGCATGAATACTTAGTAGAACGACTAACGACGAGATTTATTATCGTTTCTAGCGTGTCTCACGAAAGTGAGAGTAGGTGCGAATTCTCCCAATTTGTGACCGACCATACGATCTGTGATATAAATAGGTAAATGTTCCTTTCCATTATGAATAGCTATTGTATGGCCAATCATTGTGGGTATAATGGTAGATGCCCGAGACCAAGTCACTATGATTTCTTTCTCCTCCCTCCTGTTGAGTTTTTCAATTCTTCCCGATAAATGATTAGCTACAAAAGGATTTTTTTTTAGTGAACGTGTCACGGCTGATTACTCCTTTTTTTTTTTACATTTTTTAAATTGGCATTCTATGTCCAATATCTCGATCTTAATCTGAAGTATAATGATGAATGGAAAAAAGAGAAAATCCTTTAGCTAGATAAGGGAAGGGGCGGATGTAGCCAAGTGGATCAAGGCAGTGGATTGTGAATCCACCATGCGCGGGTTCAATTCCCGTCGTTCGCCCATCGCATTATTTCCAATTCAAAAAATTCGATTCTCAATGTTCCTATTTACGGCGACGAATAATAAAACTATCACTATATTTGTTCCTTTTCCTACTTCTTCTTCCAAGCGCAGGATAACCCCAAGGGGTTGTGGGTTTTTTTCTACCAATTGGGGCTCTCCCTTCACCGCCCCCATGGGGATGGTCTACAGGGTTCATAGCTACTCCTCTTACTACAGGACGCTTACCTAGCCAACACTTAGATCCGGCTCTACCCAAACTCTTTTGGTTCACCCCAACATTACCCACTTGTCCGACTGTTGCTAAGCAGTTTTTGGATATCAAACGGACCTCCCCAGATGGTAATCTTAATGTGGCCGATTTGCCCTCTTTTGCAATCAGTTTCGCTACAGCGCCTGCTGCTCTAGCTAATTGTCCACCCTTTCCAAGTGTGATTTCTATGTTATGTATGGCCGTGCCTAAGGGCATATCGGTTGAAGTAGATTCTTCTTTTTTCTCAATCAAAACCCCTTCCCAAACTGTACAAGCTTCTTCCAAAGCATACGGCTTTCTAGATGTATATGATGATATCTAGACAGATGGATCTTATATGAATCGTATGATGAAGTACCACATGAGTGGATATAGTGGATATATAGGAATCAAAATCTGCCGAATCACTCATGTTATGATCTTCTACATCCTAGGTCTCCCCGTTCCGTCATCTGGCTTATGTTCTTCATGCAGCATTCAGACCGGATGACTCTATGAAATTACGTCGATACTTCCACATATTACGGGTAACGTAGGAGACATCTCTATTTTTCCCCGGGGGGTCTTTCTAATTACCACTGCTTAGCTTTCAATTCGCCTCTGACCATCAAATGAAATGTGAATAACCCGTCCTCCTCTCTTTGAAACAAGGGGCGCTTCCGGTTCTGTGCGCGCTTCAAACAATTCTGTCTTCTCCATATTACCATATCTCTAGAGTCAATAATTTTCTATGAGGAACTACTGAACTCAATCACTTGCTGCCGTTACTCAACAGTTTTCTGTTGAGGTCTATCCCGTAGAGGTACTCCAATTGGATCAGTGATCGATTTCTAGGTTTCGTCGTAAACCTAATTGGTTACTTCCAATTACGTAAATCAATAGTTCAAACCGCACTCAAAGGTAGGGCATTTCCCATTGATATAGGAACTTCTGTACCAGAAACAATGGTATCTCCAATTATAGCCCCTCTGGGATGTAAAATATATCTCTTCTCACCATCCCCATAGTGTATGAGACAAATGTATGCATTTCGATTAGGGTCATATTCTATGGTTACGATTCTACCAGATATCTCTTTTTCATTCCGTCGAAAGTCGATTTTACGGTATAGACGCTTATGACCTCCCCCTCTATGCCCTGCGGTAATGATCCCTCTGGCATTACGACCTTTACCACAATGATGCTGTCCATAGATCAAATTATTTCGTGGATTGGATTTCGCTTGACTGTCTACGGCTCCATTGCGTGTGCTCGGGGTAGAAGTTTTGTATAAATGTATTGCCGTGTTATTAAGTCTTTTGCTTTAAGTTCTTTTCTCTATAAGAGGTGGAATAGAATAACCCGGTTGAAGCGTAATGATCATGCGTCTGTAATGCATTGTATGTCCCATCCTTCTACCCTTTCCCGGGAGTCGATGACTATTCATAGCTATTACCTTGACACCAAAGAAGAGTTCGACCCAACGCTTTATTTCTGTCCTAGTTGATCCTGATTCGACATTAGAAGTATATTGATTGTTCCCCAATAACCGAATGCTTTTTTCTGTCAATACTGCATATTTGATTCCATCCATAAATCCATTTTCTTCCCTATGAGTTCCAGTATTGATAAGAATTCTAGTTCTTACTGTTCATATGTTATGGTATGAATATACCACACCGATTCGCTATGTATGGATGATGAGATTCCATTGATACAGAGCCAATTCCAATAGACTTATTGAATGTTCCCATTGGCGTGCATCCAGCAGGAATTGAACCTACGAATTTGCCAATTATGAGTTGGGCGCTTTAACCATTCAGCCATGGATGCTTAACAGGGATCATCGTACATCGTGAATAACCAAATTCCAATTGAAATGAAATCTTTAGGAGGAATCAATGAAACGACATCAATTCAAATCCTGGATATTCGAATTGAGAGAGATATTGAGAGAGATCAAGAATTCTCACTATTTCTTAGATTCATGGATCAAATTCGATTCAGTGGGATCTTTCACTCACATTTTTTTCCACCAAGAACGTTTTATGAAACTCTTTGACCCCCGAATTTTGAGTATCCTACTTTCACGTGATTCACAGGGTGCAACAAGCAATCGATATTTCACGATCAAAGGTGTAGTACTGCTTGTAGCAGCGGTCCTTATATCTCGTATTAACAATCGAAAGATGGTCGAAAGAAAAAATCTCTATTTGATGGGGCTTCTTCCTATACCTATGAATTCCATTGGACCCAGAAAGGAGACATTGGAAGAATCTTTTTGGTCTTCCAATATAAATAGGTTGATTGTTTCGCTCCTGTATCTTCCAAAAGGGAAAAAGATTTCTGATAGTTGTTTCATGGATCCGCAAGAGAGTACTTGGGTTATCCCAATAAAGAAAAAGCGTATCATGCCTGAATCTAACCGGGGTTCGCGGTGGTGGAGGAACCGGATCGGAAAAAAGAGGGATTCTAGTTGTCAGATATCTAATGAAACCGTAGCTGGAATCGAGATCTCATTCAAAGAGAAGGATAGCAAATATCTGGAGTTTCTTTTTTTATCCTATACGGATGATCCGATCCGCAAGGACCATGATTGGGAATTGTTTGATCGTCTTTCTCCGAGGAAGAAACGAAACATAATCAACTTGAATTCGGGACAGCTATTCAAAATCTTAGGGAAAGACTTGATTTGTTATCTCATGTCTGCTTTTCGTGAAAAAATACCAATTCCGGGGGAGAGTTTATTCAAACAACAAGGAGCTGGGGCAACTATGCAATCCAATGATATTGAGCATGTTTACCATCTCTTCTCGAGAAACAAGTG